TATATATGTATATATATATATATATATATATAAAATAATAATAAGAATGGTTTTGTTAAAAAATAAATGTATATATTTATGTTAATATATACATATGTGCATGTAACATAAATATGTATATGTATATATATATATATATATTAAATTTTTAATTAATTAATATATTAATAATAAATTAAAATTTAATTTATTATAATTATATTAATATATAAATATAATATTTAATTAATAATAAAAAAATAATAATTTATTGTTATTTAAATGAATATTAATCGATGAATAATTAATTTAATTTTTAATATAAATATTATGAAGAAGAAAAAAAAGAAATTATTTAAAATTTAATAACTTACTTTAAGTTCTTAATATATAAAAAAAAAAAATTCTATGTTAAAATAATTGTATATAAAAAATTTTTATAGTTTATAAATTTTATTTTAAATTTATTTTATATATAAATTTTAGTATAAATTATATTATTTAAAGAATTTTATTTAATGTAGTAAATAATATTAAAAATTTAAGAAATTAAGATTTAGTAATATTAGAATTAATAACAAATTTTGTGCCAGCAGTTGCGGTTATACAAAAATTAAAATGAAATTTATTAGATAATTAATTATTATAATTGTTTAATTAATAAGATACTAAATTATTAAGTGAAATTTTAATTTAGTTAAAATTATGTTTAGTTTTAAGATTTAATAAATTTTAAAATTAAACTAGGATTAGATACCCTATTATAAAAAATTTAAATTAAAATGCTAAAATATTAGATATTATTTATTGAAACTTAAATAATTTGGCGGTATCTTAGTTTATTTAGGGGAATCTGTTTATTAATTGATAATACACGAAAAAATTTACTTAATTTTGAATTTTGTATATCGTTGTTAGAAAAATATTTATAAATAAAAATAATATTTAAAAATAATGATTAAAATTTAAATCAGATCAAGATGCAGATTATAGTTAAGAATATAATGGATTACAATAAAGTTATTTAAATGAATATTAATATGTAAAATTAATTGAAGGTGGATTTAAATGTAATTTTATTTAGTTTAATAAAATGATTAAAAATTAAGATATGTACATATTGCCCGTCGCTTTCATTTATAAATTGGAATAAGTCGTAACAAAGTAGAGGTACTGGAAAGTGTTTCTAGAAATACAAATTAAAGCTTTTTAAGCATTTCATTTACATTGAAAAGGGATTGTTAATTCAATTGATTTGAGGGGATAAATTAATAAGGGATTTATAATAAAATTAGTTTTAATATGGGGGTGTTAAAGTATAAATTTAGAATAAATTATAAGATTTATAGTGAAAAGTATTGTGAAATAAATTTGAAAATATGAAAAAGAAATTATTTTAAAGTAATTTTTATTTAGTGTATCTTGTGTATCAGAGTTTATTAATTAAAGTTTATTGGTTAAAAATTTCTCGAATTAAGAAGAGTTAATTAAATATTTAAGTTATTGTTGAATAAATATTTATAATATTTAATTTGAAATGAAATGTTATCGTTTCTTAAGATATCTAGTTTTTATAGAAAAAAATTTAATTTTTTTTTTATTTTGATAAATAAATTTTATTTTATTTATTAAAGGTAAAATTTTATAATTTAAGGGATAAGCTTTAAATTAAATTTTTATAATAAGGTTAATATATTTGAAATTTATATAATTTGTATTTTTAATTAATTTTAATTTATTATAAACAATTTCATTTATAATAAAATTTTAATTTATTTAAATTTTTATATAAAATTAAATTTAAATAAGAAAAATTTAGAAATAATGATAAAATTAGTATAATAATAATAATAATAAATAATAAATTTATTAAAAATTAATTATAAGGAATTCGGCAAAAATTATTTTCACTTGTTTAACAAAAACATGTCCTTTTGATTATGATTTAAGGTCTAATCTGCCCACTGATTGAGTATTAAAGGGCTGCAGTAATTTGACTGTACAAAGGTAGCATAATAAATAGTCTTTTAATTGATGACTGGAATGAATGATTGGATGAGAAATAAGCTGTCTCTTATATTATTAATTATAATTTAATTTTTTTATAAAAAAGTAAAAATAAAGTTAAAAGACGAGAAGACCCTATAGAGTTTGATAAGTAATTATAATTTAGATTATATATAAATTTTAAATTTAATTATAATAAATTATTTTGTTGGGGTGATAGAAAAATTAGATGAACTTTTTTTAAGTTTAAACATAGATAAGTGGTTTATTGATCCATAAGTTATGATTAAAAGAAAAAATTACCTTAGGGATAACAGCGTAATTTTTTCTTTTAGTTCTTATAAGAGAAAAAGTTTGCGACCTCGATGTTGGATTAAAATAAAATTTAAATGCAAAAGTTTAAAATTTTGATCTGTTCGATCATTAAAATTTTACATGATCTGAGTTCAAACCGGTGTGAGCCAGGTTGGTTTCTATCTTTAATAAATTAGAATATTTTAGTACGAAAGGATTGAATATTTGAATTAAATTTTAATTATGAATTTTATTAATTAGAATAAAAGAATTTTTATTTAACTATTTTGGCAGATAAATGTAATGGTTTTAGAAATCATAAAAATATAAATTAGTTATATATATAGTAGTGATTTTTAATGAATATTTTTTGGGGATTTTAGGTATTTTAATGTTAATTGTAGGGGTTTTAATTGGGGTTGCTTTTTTAACTTTATTGGAACGTAAGGTTTTAGGTTATATTCAAATTCGTAAGGGGCCCAATAAAGTAGGTATTGTGGGGATCATACAACCTTTTTCTGATGCTATTAAATTATTTACTAAGGAGAGTGTTTATCCTATAAGATCTAATTATTTTTCTTATTATTTTTCTCCTATTGTGGGGTTTATTATATCTCTTATATCTTGAGTAGTGATTCCTTATTATTTTAATTTATTAGGGTTTAATTTAGGGATTTTATATATTTTATGTTGTTTGAGAGTTGGGGTGTATACTGTTATGGTAGCGGGTTGATCTTCTAATTCTAATTATTCATTATTGGGTGGATTACGTGCTGTTGCTCAAACTATTTCTTATGAGGTTAGATTAAGTTTAATTTTATTTTCGGGAATTTTATTAATTATGGATTTTAATTTGGTTATATTTAGTTATTATCAAAGTTATATTTGATTTATATTTTTAATAATTCCATTAATAATAATGTGGTTGTCTTCAATATTAGCGGAAACAAATCGAACTCCTTTTGATTTTGCTGAAGGTGAGAGTGAATTGGTTTCAGGGTTTAATATTGAATATAGAGCTGGTGGGTTTGCTTTAATTTTTTTAGCTGAATATTCTAGAATTTTATTTATAAGAATAATATTTGTAGTAATTTATTTAGGGGGGTATGAATTGTCTATTATATTTTATTTGAAGGTTAGATTTATTTCTTTTGTTTTTTTATGAGTTCGGGGAACATTGCCTCGGTATCGTTATGATAAGTTAATATATTTAGCTTGAAAAATTTATTTACCTGTTTCATTAAATTTTATTTTTTTATATTTAGGATTTAAAATTTTTATTTAATTAGAATAATTTTAGTATAAATTAATAGAATAAATATTCTTTCTTAAGTTTTCAAAACAAAAGCTTATACAAGCTCATTAATTTGTTAGTTATTTTTAAAAAGTAAATTATCTCATGTTATTCTTAATAGGGGATTAGTTATGTAATAGGAAAAGTAGATAATAGTTAAAATTTGTCCTGTTAAAATATATGGGGCTTCTACAGGTCGTATTCCAATTCAAGTAAGTAAAATAATAGAGGTAACTAGGATTCAAAATAAGATTTGATTTAAGGGATAAAATTGAATACCTTGAATTTTTTTATTGAAGGTAAATGGTAAAATTATTAAAATTAAGATTGATATAATAAGAGCAATAACCCCTCCTAGTTTATTAGGAATTGATCGTAAGATAGCATAAGCAAATAGGAAATATCATTCGGGTTGAATATGAATTGGAGTTACTAGGGGGTTAGCTGGTATAAAATTATCTGGATCTCCTAATAAATAAGGATTTGTTAGGGTTAATATAATTAATAATATAATTAAAATAATAAATCCAATTAAGTCCTTGAATGTAAAGAAGGGGTGGAATGGGATTTTGTCTAAATTTCTGTTAATTCCTAGTGGGTTATTTGATCCAGTTTGATGTAAGAATAATAGATGGATTATTGATAATATTAAAATAATAAATGGTAAGATAAAATGAAAAGTATAAAATCGAGTTAAAGTAGCATTATCGATGGTAAATCCTCCTCAAATTCAACTGACTAGTGTATTACCTAAATATGGAATTGCCGAAAGTAAATTAGTAATTACTGTAGCTCCTCAAAATGATATTTGTCCTCATGGAAGGACATATCCTATGAATGCTGTTGCTATTAATATAAATAGAATAATAACTCCAACTATTCAAGTTATTTTTAGGTTAAATGATTCGTAGTAGATACCTCGACCAATATGTGAGAAGATACAGATAAAGAAGAAGGATGCACCATTTGCGTGAAGGGTTCGAATTAGTCATCCGTAATTTACATTTCGGCAAATATAATTTACTCTGAAAAATGCTATTTCAACATTAGCAGTGTAATATATGGTTAAAAATAATCCTGTAATAATTTGGGTTATTAAACATAAAGCTAATAAAGATCCAAAATTTCAGAGAGAGGAGATATTGGAAGGGGATGGAAGATCAATAAGAGATCCGTTAATAATTTTAAGGATGGGGTGGGTTTTTCGGATAGGTTTGAAAATATTTATCATTGGTAATTAGTAAGAAGATGATCGGAGGGGTCCAAAGAAAATATTAGTAATTTTTACTATACAAATTAGAGCAATAAAAAGGTAAATAATTAGTAGAGATATTATTATAAAAAAATAATTATTATAGAGTTTATTAAGATTTATTTTATATTCGTTATTAAAAAATATAAATATATTTATTTTTTTATTTATATCTAAATTATTAATATTAAAATTTATTCAGTTAAGATTGTATAAAAAATATGAAATTAAGGTTGAAATTATTACTATAAGTAGTAAAAATAAGATTATATTAGAAGATAATTTAAATATATTATTAGAAGCTACACTAGCCACATAGATAAATAGGACTAATAATCCTCCTAGAAATGTGATAAAGAGAATATAGGAAAATCAGTATGTTGAGTTAATTATTCCTGCAATTAAACATATTAGTAATGTTTGAGTTAAAATAATGAGTCCTATAGAAAGGGGGGTTTTTAGAAATATTATTAAGATGGAAAGATTAATTATTATTATTGATAGAATTATTTTAATAATTTCAAAGAATAGTTTATAAAAAATAATAATTTTGGAGATTATTGATAAAGATTTATCTTTTTCTTTGAAGTTTTTAAAGAAATTTCTTATTTTAGGTTTACAAGACCTATATTTTTGTTAAATTATAAAAACTAATGATAATTATTTTAAATATAATTTTAATTGTATTAATTATATTTTTTATTGGTAATTTTATTTTTGTTTCTATATATAAACATTTATTAGTTATTTTATTGAGATTAGAGTTTATAGTTTTAAGAATTTTTTTTTTTTTAGTAATTTATTTAGGGGGGTTAAGATATGATATATATATATTAATGATTTTTTTAGTCTTTTCGGTATGGGAGGGGGCTTTAGGTATTTCTATTTTATTTTCAATAATTCGTACTCATGGTAATGATTATTTTCAAAAATTTATTTTACTAAAATAATGATAAAGTTTTTAGTTATAATAATTTTTTTAATTCCTTTATGTTTTAATTTAAATATATTTTGAATGGTTCAAATAATATTATTTTTAATAATATTTATATTTATAAATTTAATAATAAATTTGGGTATTTATTGTAATTTAAGATATATATATTCTTGTGATATATTATCTTATGGTTTAATTTTATTGACTTTTTGAATTTGTATTTTAATGATTATGGCAAGAGAGGGCTTATATAAGAAAGGATTTTATACAAATTTTTTTTTATTTAATTTAATTTTTTTAATGGTTATATTATTTTTAACTTTTAGAGTAATGAATTTATTTATATTTTATTTATTTTTTGAAATTAGATTGATTCCTACTTTATTAATGATTATTGGTTGGGGGTATCAGCCTGAACGTATTCAGGCTGGGTTATATTTATTATTTTATACTTTATTTGTATCTTTACCTTTATTAATGGGTATTTTTTATCTGTATGATTTAATAGGTTTTATTATAATATATTTTATAAAGTTTTTTTTTTTTGATTCTTATTTATTATATTTTTGTATAGTAATAGCTTTTTTAGTAAAAATACCTATGTATTTTGTTCATATATGATTACCTAAAGCTCATGTAGAAGCTCCTGTTTCTGGTTCTATGATTTTAGCTGGTATTATGTTAAAAATGGGGGGTTATGGCTTAATACGGGTGATAGTTTTAATTCAAGGTATTGGTTTAAAATTAAATATTATTTGAATTTCTATTAGATTATTAGGTGGATTTTATATTAGATTAAAGTGTTTTTGTCAAGTAGATTTAAAGTCTTTAATTGCTTATTCTTCTGTAGCTCATATAAGAATAGTTATTGGGGGGATTATAACTATAAATTATTGAGGGTATTTAGGTTCATATGTTTTAATAATTGGTCATGGTTTATGTTCTTCTGGAATATTTTGTTTAGCTAATTTGAATTATGAACGTTTAGGGAGTCGGAGTTTATTTATTAATAAGGGTATAATGAGATTTTTACCTTCAATAAGTTTGTGGTGATTTTTATTAATTTCATCTAATATGGCAGCACCTCCTTCATTAAATTTAATAGGTGAAATTAGTTTAATTAATAGATTAGTTAGATGATCTTGAGTTTCTATATTTATATTAATAATAATTTCTTTTTTTAGAATTGGTTATAGATTATATTTATATTCTTATACACAAAATGGTAAATATTATTTAGGGGTTTATAGATTTTATTCTGGGGTATCACGTGAGTATTTATTATTAATTTTACATTGATTACCTTTAAATGTTATGGTAGTAAAGATAGATATTTTAATAATTATATTTTAAATTTAAATAATTTAAGAAAAATATTGATTTGTGGGGTCAAAAATATGAGGTATTCATTTTAAATTATTTGAATAAGATCAATTTGTTTTATTTGGGGGGTATTTTTTTTTTTCTTAAGATTATTTATATTTTATTGGGTTATTTATTTAATAATAAATAATATTGTTTATTTCTTAGAGTGGGAGGTTATTTCATTTAATTCTGTGAAAATTGAGATAGGAATTTTATTTGATTGAATATCTATATTATTTATAATATTTGTTTTTTTAATTTCTTCCGTAGTAATTTTATATAGAAAGAGATATATGAGTTCAGAGTTAAATTTAAATCGTTTTATTATATTAGTTATTATGTTTGTTTTATCTATGGCTTTATTAATTATTAGTCCTAATATGATTAGAATTTTATTAGGGTGGGATGGATTAGGATTAGTTTCTTATTGTTTAGTAATTTATTATCAAAATATTAAGTCTTTTAATGCTGGGATATTAACAGCTTTATCAAATCGAATTGGGGATGTTTTAATTTTAATATCAATTAGATGAATGATAAATTATGGGAGTTGAAATTTTTATTTTTATTTAGAGTTTATAAAAAATGATTTTGAGATACTAGTTATTGGGGGGTTGATTATAGCAGCTGCTATAACTAAAAGAGCTCAAATTCCATTTAGTTCTTGATTACCAGCCGCTATAGCGGCTCCTACTCCTGTGTCGGCATTAGTTCACTCTTCTACTTTAGTAACTGCAGGGGTTTATTTATTGATTCGGTTTAATTATCTTTTTATTGACTCTTATATTATTAATATTTTATTGTTATTATCGGGTTTAACTATATTTATAGCTGGGATTAGAGCTAATTATGAGTTTGATTTAAAAAAGATTATTGCTTTATCTACTTTAAGACAATTGGGGTTAATAATAAGAATTTTAAGAATAGGGATAGGTGATTTAGCTTTTTTTCATTTATTAACTCATGCTATATTTAAGGCTTTATTATTTATATGTGCTGGGTTAATTATTCATATGTTTAATGATATTCAAGATATTCGTTATATAGGGGGTATTAGTCTTTATTTACCTTTAACTTCACTATGTTTTAATACTGCTAACATAGCTTTATGTGGGATTCCTTTTTTAGCTGGGTTTTATTCTAAGGATTTAATTTTAGAAGTGGTGATGATAAGTAATTTAAATTTATTTGTTTTTTTTTTATATTTTATTTCTACAGGGTTGACAGTTTTTTATTCTTTTCGTTTAAGAATGTATTTAATAGTGGGTGATTATAATTTAATGTCGGTTTATAATTTATATGAGGAGGATTATGTAATATTAAAAAGTATATTTATTTTATTAGTAATGAGAGTGGTAAGAGGGGGAATATTAGTTTGAATGATTTTTCCTTATCCTTATATAATTTATTTATCTTTAAATATAAAGTTAATGGTAGTATATGTTAGATTATTAGGGGGTTTAATAGGTTATTTAGTAAGAGTTATGAAAATTTACTCTTTAAATAAGTTTATTATTACCTATAAGTTAAGAAGTTTTTTAGGGGTAATGTGATTTTTACCTAATTTATCTACTTATGGTTTAAATTATATTTTTCTTTCGTTAGGGGGGAAAATATTTAAAAACTTAGATATGGGGTGAATTGAATTATATAGAGTTCGAGGTATTTCATTAATTCTAAAAAAAAATTCAATTTTTTATAACTTTTTCCATATAAATAATTTTAAAATTTATTTATTTAGATTTATTATATGAATGGTAATATTTTTATTTATGTTAATTATTTATTTAAATAGCTTATATAGAGTGTAATATTGAAGATATTAAGGAAATTATTTAATTTTTAAATATTTATAAAAAGAGAGGATTTTATTTTTACATTGAAAATGTAAGGTTTTAATTAAACTATATAAATAGAAATATTAATGGAGTTTAACCACTAAAAATTAAGTTAGCAGCTTAAGTTTATTCTTTATATTTCTTAATTGGAATTTTATTCAATAATATTATTAACAGTAATATACCTCTTTTTGGTTTCAATTAAAAATAAGGGGTAAATACCCTATCTTTTAAGTCGAAATTAAATGCAAATTGCTTCTTATTTAAGATAAATTATAAATTAATATTTTTTAATTGCAAATTAAATGTTTTAAATAAACTATAATCCTAATTTGTTCAATTAAGTATGTTTTGATTTCATTCATGATACAGTCCTATTAATAAAATTGAAATGAAAAAGAAACTAGTTTTTATTCAAATAATTAAATTTGTTATTAGAAATAAGTTGATAATTGGGAAAATTAAGGCAATTTCGACGTCAAAAATTAGGAAAATTATAGTAATTAGAAAGAAGTGGAGGGAAAAAGGAATTCGAGCTGAAGATTTTGGGTCAAATCCACACTCAAATGGTGATGATTTTTCTCGATCTATAAATGATTTTTTTGATAGTAAGATAGAGGCTATTATTAAAATATTGGAGATTAAAATAATAAGGGTAGAGATTATTGTTAATAATATGATTATTTATATTAAAGATAATTAAACTTTTTGATTGGAAGTCAAATATACTAAATATATTATATAAATAATTAATTTCCTCATCAGTAGATTGAGATGTAAAGGAATAATCATACTACATCAACGAAATGTCAGTATCAAGCAGCTGCTTCAAATCCAAAGTGATGATTTATGGAGAAGTGGTTATTAATGTGGCGAATATAACAGATTAGTAAAAATAAACTTCCAATAATTACATGAAGTCCGTGAAATCCAGTTGCTATAAAAAAGGTTGATCCATAAATACTGTCTGCAATAGAAAAAGGTGCTTCAATATATTCGAATCCTTGAAGGATGGTAAAATAAAATCCTAATAAAATAGTAGTGAGGAGTCCTTGCTTTATTTGGTTAAAATTATTATTTATAATAGCGTGGTGAGCTCAAGTAATTGTGATTCCAGATGTAATTAAAATAATTGTATTTAATAAGGGGATTTGAAAGGGATTAAAAGGTATAATTCCAATAGGGGGTCATGTTGTTCCAACTTCAATATTAGGGGATAAACTTCTATGGAAAAATGCTCAAAAGAAGGATAAAAAAAAAAATACTTCAGATGTAATAAATAAAATTATTCCTCATCGAAGTCCTTTAGTTACTAAAATTGTATGATTTCCTTGTAAGGTTCCCTCTCGACAAATATCTCGTCATCATTGATATATGGAAAGTAAGGTAATTAAATACCCTAAAATAGTTAAATTAAGGTTAAAATTGTGAAATCATTTCACTATTCCTGAGACTAGTGTTAAGACTCCAATAGCTCTTGTTAGAGGTCATGGTCTATAATCTACTAAGTGGTATGGGTGGTTAAAATTTTTCATAGGTAATTAATTAACTTCTCTAGAATATAGGGTTCTTAAAATTGCGATTACATAGGATTGAATAATTGCAACTGCAGATTCTAATGTTAGAAGAAGAATTTGAAGGATAATTAATATAGGAACAAAGTAGTTATTTATTATTGGGCCTGTTCCTCTTATTAATGATATTAATAAGTGTCCTGCAATTATATTTGCTGTTAATCGTACTGCCAAAGTTCCAGGTCGGATAATATTTCTAATTGTTTCAATTATTACTATAAATGGTATAAGAATAGTAGGTGTTTCTTGGGGGATTATGTGGATGAATATGTGTTGAGTGTTATTAATTCACCCATATAATATAAATCTTAATCATAGGGGTAGTGATAGTGCAAGAGTTAATGTTAAGTGACTTGTTCTTGTGAAAATATATGGAAATAATCCTAAAAAGTTATTAAAGACAATAAATAAAAATATTGAGATAAAAATAAGTGTTGATCCATTATGACCGTTAATTCCTAATAGGGTTTTAAATTCATTGTTTAATTTTATATTGATAAAATTTCATATTATAAAGTGACGGTTAGGGTAAAATCAAAAAGAGAGGGGGATGAATATAATTCCAATAAATGTTCTAATTCAATTTAAGGGGAGATTAAAGATATTAGTAGATGGGTCAAAAATTGAAAATAGGTTTGTTATCATTTTCAATTTATATTGGGGGAATTAATTTTATTATTAATTGAATTTTTATTTTTATAGTTGAAAATATAAAAATTTATTATATTAAATAAAATAAAAATTATAATGGAAAAAATTAACATAATTAATCAGTTAATAGGTATTATTTGTGGTATAAAAGAATATTACTTTGTAATAATTTTAATTTGACATATTAATGTTATATATTAACTAATTCTTTCATTAGAAGTAATCGCTAATTTACTATTAGATGGTTTAAGAGACCAATACTTGCCTTCAGTCATCTAATGAGGAATAATTATTAATTCAATTAATAAAATTTTTAATGTTAACACTTTCAATTACAATAGGTATAAAACTATGATTAGCCCCGCAAATTTCTGAGCATTGTCCGAAAAAAATTCCTGGTCGGTTTATAAAAAAGGATGTTTGATTTAGGCGACCTGGGTTAGCATCTACCTTAATTCCCAATGAGGGAATAGTTCAGGAGTGGATAACATCTGTAGCTGTAATTAATATACGAATTTGATTATTCATGGGTAGAACAATTCGGTTATCGACATCTAAAAGACGAAAATTATTAGGGTTTATTTCATTTGAGGGGGTTATATAGGAGTCAAATTCAATGTTTTTGAAGTCGGAGTATTCATAACTTCAATATCATTGATGTCCAATTGATTTAACGGTAATTAAAGGGTTATTTATTTCATCTAATAGGTATAAGAGTCGAAGAGATGGTAGTGCAATAAAAATTAAAGTAATGGCTGGAATAATAGTTCAAATTAATTCAATTATTTGGCCTTCTAATAAAAATCGATTAATAAATTTATAAAAAAATAAATTTATTATTAAATAACTAACTAAAACAGTAATTATAATTAAAATAGTTAGAGCATGGTCATGGAAGAAAATAATTTGTTCTATTAAAGGTGAATTTCTATTTTGTAAGCTAAGGTTTGATCATGTTGCCATTTCTAAAAAAAGGATATACCTTTATAAATGGGGTTTAAATCCATTACATATAGTCTGCCATATTAGAAATTACTTAAAATAGGAAGTTCATTATAGGAATGTTCAGCTGGGGGAAAATTTTGATATCATTCAATTGAAGAGGATAAGTTAAGGGGGAATAAGATTATTCGTTGACTAATTATAGATTCTCATACGATAATTAAAATTAATATGATTCTTAAAAGGGAAATATAAGAACCTAAAGATGAAATTATATTTCATGAAAGGAATGCATCAGGATAATCTGAATAACGTCGAGGTATACCAGCTAATCCTAAGAAATGTTGGGGGAAGAAAGTTAAATTAACACCAATAAATATAGATAAGAATTGAGTTTTAAGGAGGATAGGATTTAAAGATAATCCAGTGAATAGGGGGTATCAATGAATAAATCCTGCAATAATAGCAAATACTGCTCCTATGGAAAGAACATAATGAAAATGAGCTACTACGTAATAAGTATCGTGGAGGGCTACATCAATGGATGAATTTGCTAAAATAATTCCAGTTAGTCCTCCAACAGTAAATAAAAATACGAAACCTAATCTTCATAAAATTGAAGGTCTATAATTTACTTGTGTTCCGTGGAAAGTTGCAAGTCATCTAAAAATTTTAATTCCTGTAGGTACAGCAATAATTATAGTTGCAGATGTAAAATATGCTCGAGTATCGGTATCTATTCCTACTGTAAATATATGATGGGCTCAAACAACAAATCCTAGTAATCCAATAGCTATTATTGCATAAATTATTCCTAATGATCCAAATGTTTCTTTTTTTCCTCTTTCTTGAGAAATAATGTGTGAAATTATACCAAATCCCGGTAAAATTAAAATGTAAACTTCTGGATGTCCAAAAAATCAAAATAAATGTTGATATAAAATTGGATCTCCTCCCCCAGCTGGGTCAAAAAAAGATGTATTTAAATTTCGATCTGTTAGTAATATGGTAATAGCTCCAGCTAAAACTGGGAGAGAGAGAAGTAAAAGAAGGGCTGTAATACCAACAGCTCACACAAATAAAGGTATTTGGTCAAATGATAATCCATTAATTCGTATATTAATAATGGTTGTAATAAAATTAATAGCTCCTAAAATAGATGAAATTCCTGCTAGGTGTAAAGAAAAAATAGCTAAATCTACTGATGTTCCTCCATGAGCAATATTGGATGATAGAGGTGGGTAAACAGTTCATCCTGTTCCAGCTCCATTTTCTACAATTCTTCTAGAAATGAGGAGTGTTAAAGAGGGGGGTAATAATCAGAATCTTATATTATTTAGTCGGGGAAAAGCTATATCTGGAGCTCCTAATATTAGGGGGACTAATCAATTTCCAAATCCCCCAATTATAATGGGTATAACTATAAAAAAAATTATAATAAAGGCATGGGCTGTGACAATAGTGTTATAGATTTGATCATCTCCAATTAAGGATCCAGAAGTTCCTAATTCAGCTCGAATAAGTAAGCTTAAAGAAGTTCCTACTATACCAGCTCAAATTCCAAAAATAAAATATAAAGTACCAATATCCTTATGATTTGTAGAGTATATTCATTTTCGCATGATAAAATGGCTGAGTTATAAGCGATAAATTGTAAATTTATTAACAAGAAATTTCTTTTTTATCAGGATTATAGGTAAGGTTTTATATTCAACTATGATTTAAAATTGCAAATTTTAAGGTATAATTAATATATTATTAAGACCTAAAGAAGATTTCTTTAAATATAAATTTGAAGGTTATTAGTTTTATTAACTTAAAGTCTTATATAAAAAAAAAAGTTCTAAAAATAATTCCAAAGATTGAAATTAAGGAAGATAGGGTATAGAAAAAAAGTTGTTTATTTTTAAGTTTAATACTAATTCATTTTAAATTTAGATTGTTAAATAGGAATGAAGAGTAAATAATACGAATGTAAAAAAATAAAATAATTAATCTTATTATAATTAAAAAAAAACATACTATGAGAAAATTATTAAAAATTAAAAAATTAATGATAATTCATTTTGAATAGAATCCGAGGAATGGTGGTAAGCCACCTAATGAAAGGAAATTGATAAGAAATAAAAATTTAATACCATAATTTATATTAAAAAAAAATAATTGATTAATATAAAATAAATTTATTGAATTAAATAATAAACATAAAATTATAATTAAAAATGAATATATTATAAAATAAAAGATTCATAAGTTTTCTCTAATTAATAAAGATGCTAATATTCATCTTAGATTATTAATTGATGAAAAAGCTATAATTTTTCGGAGGGATGATTGATTTAAACCCCCAATAGCTCCAATGATTCTATTTATAATAATAATAATAATGATAAATTTTCTGTAAAAATAGTATGATAATAAAATTATAGGGGCGATTTTTTGTCATGATATTAAAATAAAAGAGTTAAATCAAGATAAACCTTCAATAATATTGGGAAATCAGAAATGAAATGGTGTTGATCCTATTTTTATTAGTAGGGAAGAATTAATTAAAATAGAAATTGAGTTATTTAATATAAAATTTTTTATTCATATTAATTTTAATAAAATAAAAAATAAGAAATTAATTGAAGCAATAGATTGAGTTAAAAAATATTTTAGTGATGCTTCAGAAGATATTATATTATTTGTATTGGAGATTAGGGGGATAAAACTTAATAAATTAATTTCTAAACCAACTCAACATCCTAATCATGAGTTGGAGGAAATTGAAATTAGGGTACTTAAAAATAAAATGAAATAAAAAAATATTTTATTTGAGTTTAGTGAGGGGTAAATTTAAAATAATAAAATAATAGTATAATATGTAAAATTATTTAATAAATTTTTATATTTTAGTGTAAGATGCACAATAATTTTTGATATTGTTAGTTATAGTTTGATTCTATAAAATATAATAAAGATAACGTAAGTTATATAATTTATCCTATCAGAATAATCCTTTTCTCACGCACTTTTTTTTTAAAAAAAAGAGTATTCTTTATATTTGAGGTATGAGCCCAAAAGCTTAATTTAGCTTATTTTTAA